TGCTTTCTAGATAATCCTTCTAGAAGAAGGTGATTCTAACAATCTTTCTAGTTACTTCGTTCTCTATTTCTATTTGAGAGGATCCTAAGGAAAAGGATTTTGTTTCCACCGAGCTAAAACAATATGGCGATGTCTCTAGTAAACCAAAGACATCGTTGAATAGCTATTTTGCTTCAATTTCTTTCTTTAGACATCCAAAAAAAATGGAAGATTTAGTTACGATTGGAAATTGACTTTTTATCTTCAGCCATGGATCCTTTACTCATACTTATTCAATTGGAAGTCTTGATCCAATTCAAAAATTATGTTTCGCAATTTCATAATCCAACTTTTCAATTTATAAGTGACTCATGGATACAAATCACGAGAATGTGTATTTTTTTCTCGACTTTATCATTGAGAGGTAAAGGATTAAATCCTTTTAAGAAATAAAGTTTTTGATCGGAATATGAATAAAACCGAAAGACCCTTTAACTATTAAAGGGCTAATAGAACGAATCACACTTTTACCACTAAACTATACCCGCTACAATATGATTATTGTATACAAATGGAGCTTTTGTCGAACAAGATAATTGAGCATGATCAAGATAGGATCATTAAAGAATCATCAAACTTGGAGTGTTGAACTTTTTCGTGGGTAGATAAAAATTTAATGAGATTCGGAAAAGAGGCTTCATTTAATTGAAATTAAATAACTAAAGTTTTCTTTTTTGCTGAAAGAAGATAGATACGGATCAAAAAAAACACTACAATCATAACAGAAAAATGCATTGTCCAGAATCTATAGTTTCTTTTTTAGTTCGGAAAATGAAATAAAATATAACAAGAAAAAAAATGGAAACAGTTTTTATTCTTTTTGTTGTTGCTTGAATATAAAATATTCAATTGAATATAATAATATAATAAAAAAAATATTTGTGTTTTCAAATCAGATATCAGATAAATCATTATTTATCTATAATTCGTTAGAACAAAAAAAAAGGCCCGGCTAGGTACTGACCAGGCCAGGCCATCAGAATAACAAGGGCCTTTCGAACAAAATCAACACAAGGAGGTCTTCCTTATTTTTCTTTAGTTCGATTAGTGGCGGGCTCGAGCCCCTCTTTTAGTTTAGAATAGAGAAAAAGAGAGAGAAAGACTCCTTACATTATGTGTAATGTAATGTAGTAATTATCTTTTGCAATTGGGAGAGATGGCTGAGTGGACTAAAGCGTCGGATTGCTAATCCGTTGTACGAGTTATTTGTACCGAGGGTTCGAATCCCTCTCTTTCCGTTTCCGTTAATGACTTGCTTTATTTTATTTTTCAATTTTGAAAATCTTAGTTAAGCGTGTGGAATAGATAAAATCCTAAGAAAATTGGAAAATTTCCCAAGGAAAACCTTTTGGATTTTATTCTTCACGTCCAGGATTACGCCCCGGATCATTAGATAGGAATCCAAAGATAAAGAGAGAAACAAAAAATATTACTACGGTATAAACGAAGAGTTTCAGAGTAAGCATTACACAATCTCCAAGATGATTTTTTGGAAAAAAAAAGAGAATAGATCTTCCATTTTTCTACCACATATCCTATTTTGACACCACGAAATCAGGTTTTTTTTCATGAATTGTCACAAATTCATTTCTTTTTCATTATCAAAAACTTCTTTCATATCCAAATTCGATATTGTGGGAGACCCTAATGGGGTTAGGGTCTTTCACTGGAAAGGGGGTCAAAAATGAGGAAATGGGGGTAAGCCGGATTTATGGCGACTATCCAAGAATTTCAGTGTGCTAATCTAGGATTCATACTCTAAAACTTATCTGATTTTCTCAATTGTTAGAATTTTTCTCGAAGAAATCATGCATTTTCTAAGATATTATTATTAAGGATCTCATCGAAAACTTACAGCAGCTTGCCAAACAAAAGCTAAGAGAAAAAAAAGCACAGGTATGACTGGCATAACATCTACGATTGGATTCAAAAAAGCATACGCTTCAGGCAATTTGCCGAAGAAAAAACTACTCGAATAAAGGGCAGAATTAATACAGATCAAACTAACGATATTAAGCATAACAGACATTTTGTTCTTGGAGATAATTGCATTTTGATTGAGTTTTTGATATAAGGAACAAGGAAGAAAGTAAGTAAGGTAGACAAAAAATCCTTCTTTTTCTTTGAACCCACCTAATCAAAAATCCTCCAATTCTCAAAGGAGAATAGAAGAAATCATACTTTCATACAATATCTTAATTGAATTCTATGTAATGATCAATAAATTAAGTTGAATTCTATATCTATATGTATCAAAATCCTAGTACCAATCTATTCTATAGATATATAGATATTTGGACTGGAGTTGACAAACAACCAATACCAATATTATTGTTTCTTAGTGTAGATTAGAAATTGAAATGGGGCGTGGCCAAGTGGTAAGGCAACGGGTTTTGGTCCCGCCATTCGGAGGTTCGAATCCTTCCGTCCCAGTACATATCCATTTTTTTATGCTCCATTATGACTATAGAAAGAAGTAAGTCAGTGGATAGGAGTAAATCCGTATTTATTTTAATATCTGTGTCTGTTCGAATCTCATTAACAAATGATCAAGTTACATATCATATAGAAATATGTTATGGAGCCGATATATTTTCTTTGAATCTCATTTTATTTAGGTATTTCGTGTTTGGTTCTAAGTAAAAATTGGAAATCTACAGAACAATTGAGGCAGGGGTGATTTCCCCTATCACCCTTTTATTCACTTTATGATAAGAGTCGATTATTGTGAAATATTACTTAATCCCATGTTAAACAAAATCTATAAATATATATCATCTAAAATATATAAAATGAGGAAATATTTCGCTTATATGGTATGTATCGTTCTATTTCAATGACAATAATTTTTCGGTTTTTGTGAAAAAGATTTTTGATACCTTAAATTATTTAAATTCTATATTATAGAATAGAATATCTATAACAGTGACAACTCTTCAGTCTATCTGATAGATACGAAAAACCCTCCTTATTTTTTTGATTTTCGTAATTTGATTTTCGTAATCAGATGAAAAGAATAAAGATTCAAATCTGAACTTAGATCATTTTTTTATCCATCTCATGAAAAAAAATTGGATTTCGTTTTTCTTTTATCTATTTAAAAGTGATGAGTCAATTCAAAAAGAAAGACTTATCTTCCTATGAAGATCAAACGTCATGCTTATTGTCCAATTTTCTTCAAATTAAATAATGATGTCTAAATAGGAAACTTTTTCAATTTCAATTAGAACTATTTTTATTAAATATTTTGAATGATTGCTTGTAAGTGGAATCTTTATTTGGTACTCAAAAAGTAGGAAATCGTTTAATCTATCCTGTTGAGTCACTTGAAGATGCAGATTAAAAGAGTTATTCGTTTATATATTTCGATTTCTTGCTATTATCTATATTATCTATATATTATTTATGTATGTGAAAGATGCTGTCTTGCTAAGACTTTTTCAGAAAAATCGTTTCATATCATATTATCATATATAGAAGAAAAAGCCTAGATTATGATGTCTATGTACAACTGAACCAATGACTATTCATGATTCCATAATTGAATCAATTCCATACCGGTTCCAAATTAGAGGAATATTATGTTAAAACTTCGTTTGAAACGATGTGGTAGAAAGCAACGTGCGACTTGAAGGACACGATCCGTTGTGGATTTTTCCATCCACCATTTTCGATTTATCTAAGGATGAGAGTGCTCTTGGCTCGACATTGTTTGTTCTGTTACACTCGATTTTTTGTTGGGTTGTAAATAGTCCACGATGAAGCTCGAGTAGAAAGGATTAATTCATTTCTCGGGGGCAAGGATCTAGGGTTAATGCCAATTAATCGGAACAACTTCGTAAACGTATCTTCCATATATAGAAATCGAAAGGATCCAATTCGAGCAAGTTTCCAATTCAAAAGCAAGACTTGTTAGAATTTAGCAAACTTTTTCGATTCAAAGTGTATCACACGTGAATCAACTGTCCGTAGGATTCTTTGATAGAAAGAAATCAAAAAAGGGGTATGTTGCTGCCACTTTGAAAGGATTAAGAAGCACCGAAGTAATGTCTAAACCCAATGATTTAAAATAAGGATAAAGGATCTAAGAACAAGGAAAGACCTTTTTAATTGTCTCGATAGTCTCACTAATTGGATCAGACTAAAGAATCCAAATAGAATTTGAAACGAGACAAAAGACAAACAAAACAAAAGGGGTTAAAGACCACTCAATAAATGAAAGTGACTAAAGATTTTTCCTTTGAGCTATTGGAGAGTTATCCAACTTGAGTTATGAGTACGAATGGTTTCTTTTTCATTTTCAGGAAGGAAAAAAGACTGAAATCAGAGTCTAATTGATTTTCTAGGCCCATTTGTCATTTAATTTATTAGAATTGCATACATAGACAAAACTTCGAAGCAAATCATTTTTCTCGAGCCGTACGAGGAGAAAACTTCCTATACGGTTCTAGGGGGGGTGTTGGTCATCTACATTTATCCCAATGAGCCGTCTATCGAATCGTTGCAATTGATGTTCGATGCCGAAGAGAAGGAAAAGATCTTAGAAAAGTGGGGTTTTATGATCCAATGAAGAATCAAACTTATTTAAACGTTCCTCTTATTCTATATTTCCTTGAAAAAGGTGCTCAACCCACAGGAACTGTTCAGAATCTTTTAAAGAAAGCGGAAGTTTTTAAGTAACTTCCGTCTAATCAAACGAAATTCAATTAAAGAAAGACTAAGGGGGGGGTAGCAACTTATATATAACTTTGTATAATTTTGCTCGTYTTTTTTTTTTWYCCCCCCCCCCCCTACTGCTGTAATTGTTTCCGTTGAATCCGATATCTAGAACGACAAAACCTTAGTTTATTGATTTTCTAAATAGCAAATTCGGACATTTCCTTCAATTGTGTGGTTTTCATTGGAACTCGACTAACTAACAAGGAATCCACTTTGCTTATTCCACTTAGATTCATGAAATA